TACACAATGGGATTCATTTTGTAACACTATATACACCAACACACATCATAACTCGTTGAAGGCGCTAGTCGAGACTTTCATGGTTTTGGGGTTTGACATGAATTATAAGACTCTTACGGCGTAGGGGGTAAGGGGGTTTGTCGCGTAAAAACGTTCTCGTGGCTTCGTTAAGAAGGGGGCAGTAACTATAGGATATTAGGGTTGAGTATTGATAGTTTATGTACCTGATAACAGTTATGCAAGTCTTCTGTCAATGTCATTGGATCTCTACATTTATAATACTGCAGGCAAGGAAATGTTCTACCCTGAACGTTAACATTAGGAAGGAGTCGCCAAATGCAAAATGAAAGTGACCGGAAAAAAAGAGAACCAAATGCCTATAAGTGAATGCCCGGCTTGGTGGGTAACGAGTCAATAGTACTCTAACATTAACTTATGCCTGGAAAGTTCACCTTATGGGGATAAATACAATCATGGCCCTGAAATAGGAACCAAATGCCAGGAATAGTTCATTCTGTGAAACCCCCACAATCCTTGTCCGTGATCTTATCATTCATGATATGCAACTACTCATCTGGTTGGTCGGTTCTTATTACATTCAATTATATTAATTCCAAGTTTAGATGAATAACGCATAGAAAGTGTTCTTTATGGAGTTATGGGGATTATTCTATTAATCAACTGACCTTCTATTATTTCTGAATCTTCTCCCAGTGGTTTATATATACCCTATTATTTATCTTCCTTGATTATCATTAAAACGATTGATGCAAACGTCAAGTTAATGTTATCAATACTATTTATGTAAAATTATACATAATATTTACTAATACATTATTATGGGGATTATACATAGTATGTATTAATACCATATATATATGTACTATATACATAATATGTATATATTACATACACATATGTAATATTATACATACAATGTAGAAAGATCATATATATGTGTACGAATACATATTATGTCTTAAGAACATGCCCATGCTCTATCCCAAGTCTGCTACCCTTCTTTTCATAATACTTAGTGCATTATGCGGACATTATATAGAGGCGCGTTCTGCAGAGAATAGTTTAGTTTAGAATTCTAGCTTTGGGAGTTAGAGGTGGAAGTTAAAATCTTTCTTCTCTGGGCCTCAGGGAGGATTTTAACCTCCGGTCTCCGGCTTACAAGACCGGCGCTTTTAGACTAAGCTACTAGGGCAGTTTCATTCTAGGGCTTTATTTTCCACCCACCCCGCCAATGGGGCCAGAACGAGGAAGAGAGTGAAGTAGAGTAACGAAGCTACTTGGCCAATAATAATAAAAGGGTGTTCTACAGGCATGCCTCCGATTCATGTTAAGATAATGACGTCAGCTACCAGTGTCCAAAATAAAAACTGTGTAACAGGTCGGAAAGTTAGTCCTCGTTGCTTGGATGTGTGCAGGATTGGAACCACCATCAGCACTAGAATAGAGAACAGGAGGGCTAGTACTCCTCCCAGTTTGTTGGGGATTGAGCGGAGAATGGCGTAAGCGAATAGGAAGTATCATTCTGGTTTAATGTGGGGCGGGGTAACTAGGGGGTTCGCTGGGGTGAAGTTGTCCGGATCTCCTAAAAGGTTTGGAGAAAATAGGGCCAGAGAGGTAAGGGCTAGGAGTATGACTGCGAATCCTAACAGGTCTTTGTAGGAGAAGTAAGGGTGGAACGAAATCTTATCAGCGTCCGAGTTAATCCCTGCGGGGTTGTTAGATCCTGTTTCGTGAAGGAAAAGTAGGTGGAGAATTGTAGCACCTGCAATTACGAAGGGGAAAAGAAAGTGGAAAGCAAAGAATCGAGTGAGGGTTGCATTATCTACTGAGAATCCTCCTCAAATCCATTGGACAAGCACTTCTCCTACGTAGGGAACGGCGGACAGAAGATTTGTAATAACCGTTGCACCTCAGAAGGACATTTGTCCTCAGGGTAAGACATAACCAACGAAGGCTGTTATTATAGTTAGAAGAAGAAGCACTACTCCGATGTTTCATGTTTCTTTGTATAAGTAGGAGCCGTAGTAAAGTCCCCGGCCAATGTGTGCGTAAATGCAAATAAAGAAAAAGGAGGCTCCATTTGCATGCACATTTCGAATTAGTCAGCCGTAATTTACATCCCGGCAAATGTGAGTAACAGATGAAAATGCGGTTGCGATGTCTGACGTATAATGCATTGCTAGGAATAGGCCTGTTAGAATTTGTGATGCCAGACATAGTCCTAGGAGTGACCCAAAGTTTCATCACACTGAAATATTGGAGGGAGCGGGTAGGTCAACTAGTGCGTCGTTGGCGATTTTTAGGAGGGGGTGGGTTTTTCGTAGGCTTGCCATTAAAGGGTTTCTATAGTTGAATAACAACGGTGGTTTTTCAAGTCATTGGTCTCGGTTAAAATCCGGGTAGAAATTATGGCATATTTTATTAGCTTTCTACTTTTTGGGTTCGTTTTAGGAATGGTTGGAGTTGCCTCAAATCCTGCTCCTTACTTCGCGGCTTTGGGGTTAGTATTGTCCTCTGGAGTAGGGTGTGCAATCCTGGCTATGTTTGGGTCACCTTTTCTTGCTTTGGCTTTATTTTTAATTTACCTGGGGGGTATGTTGGTTGTCTTTGGTTATTCGGCTGCCTTGGCAGCGGATGCTCATCCTGAAAGCTGGGGAGATGCGTCTGTGTTTGAGCATGCTATGTTTTATATAGTCGGGGTGCTTATTGCATCAATGTACTTTGGGCCTACAGCTTATGACTTCAGTGCAGGAATATTGAGCACGGTAAAAGAGTTTTTAGTGGTTCGGGGGGATGTTGGTGGAGTTGCCATGTTGTATGCTCTAGGGGGAATGCTAATGTTCTTTTGCGCTTGGGTACTACTTTTAACTTTGTTCGTAGTATTGGAGTTAACCCGGGGGTTATCTCGGGGGGCTTTACGAGCTGTCTAGGTAGAGGCAATTAGAGTTGCTAAGCCAGAAGTAATCAGGAAAATCATTAAGTACGTTTTGATTACTCCTCGTTGGGCGTCACTGGTTGTGGCAGATATCTTGAGTTGTGAGGAGGCTAATCCTTTGGGTCCGGCCGCCTCAAACCATGTCTGATCTACTAGCTGGTTGGCCATTGTTTGTCCTAAAACAAGGTTTAGTTTTGGTGCCATGCGATGTACAACTAATGGAAAGTAGCCTAACATGTTCGAGAAGTTGTGCAATTTGATGGTCGGAGTAGGTTTAAATTGCTTAGCGGTGAGGGAGGCTAGTTCTATGGCGGTTAAAAGGCCCAGGATAGTAACAATAAGGGCCGCTAGTTTTAGTAGGGGGGGCATTGTTATAATAGGGGTCTTTGTGGGAAGGACATTTGAGGTAAGAATTAGGCCTGCAATGATGCTGCCTCAAGCAAGTCGTTTGATGGGGTTAATAACTGCTGGGTCGTTCTCGTTAATGGGAGAAAGAGACAGAAATCGGGGTGTGCCTATTGTGACAAAAAACACGACACGGAAGCTGTAGACTGCAGTAAAAGAGGTTGCGATAAGAGTGAGAGTGAGGGCTCAGGCGTTTAGGTAAGAGGTGTTTAGGGCTTCGATAATGGCATCTTTTGAGAAAAAACCGGCTAGGAAGGGGGTGCCTGTAAGTGCTAAACTTCCAATTGTTAAGCAGGTAGAGGTAAATGGAGCTAAGTTTTGTATGCCCCCCATCTTCCGGATGTCTTGCTCGTCGTTAAGGCTGTGGATAATTGAGCCGGAACATAGGAAAAGCATAGCCTTGAAAAAGGCGTGGGTGCAGATGTGGAAAAAAGCTAGCTGAGGCTGGTCGAGTCCGATGGTCACTATCATAAGGCCTAGTTGGCTAGAGGTAGAGAATGCTACAATCTTTTTGATGTCGTTCTGAGTTAGGGCACATGTGGCTGTAAACAGGGTTGTGAGTGCTCCTAAACATAGACAGATAGTCAAGGCCGTCTGGTTATTATGGGTAAGAGGGTGGAGGCGGATAAGTAGAAAGATACCTGCTACGACCATAGTGCTTGAGTGTAGTAGGGCGGAGACTGGTGTGGGGCCTTCCATTGCGGAAGGGAGTCAAGGGTGAAGTCCGAATTGTGCTGATTTTCCTGTCGCGGCAATAATTAATCCCAGTAGGGGCAAGGTTATGTCTGCAGTGTGTGAGAGAGAAAAAATCTGCTGCATTTCCCATGAATTTAGGTTTATGGCAAACCAGGCCATAGTTATAATTAGTCCAATGTCCCCGACTCGGTTGTAGAGGACGGCTTGTAGCGCGGCGGTGTTGGCGTCGGCTCGTCCATATCATCAGCCGATGAGGAGGAAAGATATAATTCCTACTCCTTCTCATCCAATAAATAGCTGAAATATGTTGTTAGCTGTGACGAGAATAATCATGGCAATAAGGAATATCAGCAGATATTTAAAAAAGCGGTTTATATAAGGGTCTGCGTGCATATATCATGAGGCAAACTCTAAAATTGACCAAGTGACATAGAGGGCAATAGGGGTAAAGATAATTGAATAGGCATCAAATTTCAGGCTAACATTGATATTGAAGGTGGCTGTATTTATTCAGTGTCAGGTCGTAATAATGGTCTCTACCCCCTGGTCTAAAAAAATAAATAGGGGGAGCAAACTGACTAGGAATGCTGTGCTAACAGCGGTTTTCACATGTGTGACGGCTCAGTTGGGGTCTTTGGGGTTAGGGTCAATAGTTGTAATAATAGGATAGGCTAGGAGAGCAAAAATTAGTACTAGTGAGGATGTAAGGATCAAGGTTGTTTGCATAGCCTCTGCTTGGATTTGCACCAAGGGTTTTTGGTTCCTAAGACCAACGGATGACTGTTATCCTTCAAGGGCCGAGTGAGCCGCGGATTTTAACTGCGGAGGCAAAGATTAGCAGTCTCTGCTGCTACAGGCCTCTCTCGGCAAATAAGGGGGTTTGAACCCCTGTCTTTGGAATCACAATCCAACATTTTTGTTAAACTATATCTGCAGTAGAATCATCCCCACATAAACTCAGGCTTGAGAATTAGCAGCATAACTGGGACCAGGTGGAGTGTAATGAGAAGATGTTCTCGTGTGTGGTAAGGAGTTAGCCCCAAAATATGGGTAGGGACTGGGCCTCGTTGGCTTATTAAAAATAGATATAAGGAGTAGCCCGCCGTAATTAATGTGCCAGTGCCTGTTAAGGCTAGGGTCCAAGGGGATCAATTAAATATTGTGGTGATGATTATAACCTCTCCTATTAGATTTGGGAGAGGGGGTAATGCTAAGTTAGCTAAATTAGCAATAAATCATCATGTGGCCGTAAGTGGAAATAATATTTGGAGCCCTCGAGCTAGTACTATGGTTCGGCTATGGGTTCGTTCATAGGCAGTGTTTGCTAAACAAAAGAGGGCGGAGGAAACCAAGCCATGAGCAATTATCAAAATAATGGCCCCAGTCAGGCCTCAGGGGGTTTGAATTAAGATTCCACCTGCCACTAAGCCCATGTGGCTTACTGAGGAGTAGGCAATGAGAGATTTAAGGTCTGTTTGACGAAGGCAAATTGACCCGGTTATGATAATTCCTCACAAGGCTAGTACGATAAAGGGGTAGGCCATTTCTTTGGTAAGGGGGTCCAATACGGTTGTCATTCGAATCATGCCATAGCCTCCTAGCTTTAGAAGGACAGCTGCCAGAACTATTGATCCTGCAATTGGGGCCTCCACGTGTGCTTTAGGAAGTCATAAATGGACGCCATAGAGAGGCATTTTTACTAAAAAGGCAATTAGGCAGCCGGCCCATCAGATTTTGTCTCCTCAAGACATTAGTGTTAGAGGTTGTCCAAAGTTTAGTGTAATTATTGACAAACTGCCTGTTGAGCTTTGGAGAGTAAGTAGTGCAACTAGCAGAGGTAGGGATCCGGCCAGAGTGTAAAATAAAAAATAGGTCCCTGCATTTAAGCGCTCTGCTTGATTGCCTCATCGGGTAATAATAATTAGGGTTGGGACTAGTGTGGCTTCGAATATAATATAAAACATGATGATTTCGGTAGCCCCGAATGCAAGGATAAGAAATGCTTGGAGGGAGGCAAGAAGGCTAATGTATATCCGTTGTCGGGAGGGGGGTTCTGTGCGAGTGTGGTTTTGGCTGGCTAAAATTATTAGGGGGAGGAGTCAGCAGGTTAGTACTAAGAGGGGGGCAGAAAGAGGGTCGATTGCCATGTAAGTATTGGGGAGAGTCCATCCTGTTTCCGCCGCTCAATTTAGTCAAGTAAGGCTGAGTAGGGCAATAATCAAGCTGTGGGCAAGTGCGGCTGTTCACAGCCACTTTTTAGGGGTTAATCAAGTTGTTGGGAAAAGCATTAGAGTGGGGATTAAAATCTTTAGCATTGTAGAAGATTAAGGCTTTGTAGGCGATCTGTGCCATGGGTTCGGGCAGTGGCTACAAGAAGAGCCAGGCCCGTGCTGGCCTCGCAGGCAGAAAAAGCAAGGAGGAGTATTGGGGCTGCAGAGAAGTTAGTGGCCTCTGTTTGAAGTGTCCATAGGGAAAGGGCTACGAATAGGGATAGCATTATCCCTTCCAAGCATAGTAGTGCTGAGAGAAGGTGGGTACGGTGAAATGCTAGTCCTATAAGACCAAGGATAAATGCTGTGCTAAAGCTAAAGTGTGCTGGTGTCATAAGAGGAGTATGGACTTTAACCATAATTGTCTGAGCCGAAATCAGAAGTCTTTAGTTGGACTAATCCCCTATTCAGCCCATTCTAGCCCTCCTTGTGTTCATTCATAAACTAGGCCTAATGTAAGTAAAACAAGGATGGCAGTAGCTCAGGAAACGGTTGTTAGAGGGTTAATTAACTGGTTGCCTCACGGGAGGGGTAATAAGAGGGCAATTTCTAAGTCAAAGAGCAAAAACAAGATTGCTACTAGAAAAAATCGCAGTGAAAAGGGTAGACGGGCGGAGCCCAAAGGATCAAATCCGCACTCATAGGGGGACAGCTTTTCTGAGTCTGGGCTCATTTGGGGTAATCAAAAAGATACAACTACCAAAATGATTGAGAGAAGGGATGCGATTGTTAAAATGGTTATGATTAAGCTCATTATCTTTCCTTGGGCTTTAACCAAGATTAGGTGGTTGGAAGCCACCTGTACTGTCTTTTATACTAGAAAGATTATGATCCTCATCAATAAATAGAGACATAGAGGAAAAGTCAAACTACGTCAACGAAATGTCAATATCAGGCAGCTGCTTCAAATCCAAAGTGGTGGTTTGAGGTAAAATGGTAAAGAACTTGACGGAGAAGGCAGACGGCTAAAAATGTTGAGCCAATAATTACGTGGAGTCCGTGGAATCCAGTAGCGACGAAAAATGTAGAGCCATACACACCGTCTGCGATGGTAAAGGGTGCTTCATAATATTCTAGTGCTTGTAGGAAAGTAAAGTAAAACCCTAGCAGAATTGTCAAAGCAAGGGATTGAATTGCTTGTTTTCGTTCTCCTTCCATCAAACTGTGGTGGGCTCATGTAACAGTAACTCCGGAGGCTAAAAGGACAGCTGTATTAAGAAGAGGGACCTCGAATGGGTCCAGAGTTGTAATTCCTGTTGGGGGTCAGCATCCTCCTAGCTCTGGGGTAGGGGCAAGGCTCGAGTGATAAAAGGCCCAGAAAAATCCTGCAAAAAAGAACACTTCTGATGTAATAAATAAGATTATTCCGTATCGGAGTCCTTTTTGTACAGGAGGGGTGTGGTGTCCTTGAAAAGTGCCCTCTCGGACGATGTCTCGTCATCATTGATATATTGTTATAAGAGTTAAAATAAGTCCGAGTGTTATAAGGGTAATTGAATGGAAGTGGAACCAAATTGCGGTGCCGGAGGTTAGCAAAAGGGCGCCAACTGCTCCGGTGAGCGGTCAAGGGCTTGGGTCTACCATATGATATGCGTGTGCTTGGTGGGCCATTAGACGTTTTCTTGTAGGTAAAGGCTTAAGAGTAGTACGAAGACGTAGGCTTGAATTATTGCTACGGCAACTTCTAAAAGGGTTAATAAAAATAAGACTGTGGCAGTCAGAATAGCAACTGTTGGCATTATAGGGAGAAGTACGAATGCTGCTGTGGCAATTAATTGAATAAGCAGGTGTCCTGCAGTAAGATTGGCGGTTAATCGAACGCCTAATGCCAATGGTCGAATAAAAAGGCTAATAGTTTCGATGACAATAAGGACAGGAATTAAAGGAACTGGGGTTCCTTCTGGCAGCAAGTGGCCTAAAGCGGCGGTTGGTTGATTTCGCATACCAATAATAACTGTGGCAAGTCAAAGGGGGACGGCAAGTCCCATGTTTAGGGAAAGCTGGGTTGTTGGTGTAAATGTGTACGGCAGGAGTCCTAGTATGTTAAGGGTAATTAGGAATAACATAAGGGAAGTTAATAACACTGCTCACTTGTGTCCTCCTGGGTTGAGAGGCAGAAGAAGCTGTTGAGTAAAGCGATTAATAAATCACCCTTGTAAAGTTAATACTCGGTTATTAAGTCAACGTGAAGTGGGGGTGGGATAAAGGGCTCAGGGAAGTGCAATTGCTAGTGCAATAAGAGGGATTCCCATATAAGTGGGGCTCATAAATTGATCAAAAAAGCTTAGTATCATGGTCAGGTTCAGGGTTCGGGTTTGGCTTTTTCAGCTCCTACGGTAGTGGGTTCGTTATTAAAATTATGGGCTAGTACCTTTGGGGGAATGACTGTTAAGAAAATTAGTCAAGAAAAAACAAGGATTGCAAATCATGGGGCAGGATTAAGTTGGGGCATGTCACTAGAGGTGGTTGGGGGTCACCAATCTTCAGCTTAAAAGGCTGACGCTAGGCCCTATTTAGCTTTCTAGTGAGGCGTCTTCAAGTATTAGTGAGGATCAGTTCTCAAAGTGTTCGAGTGGGACGGCTTCTACTACGATTGGTATAAAGCTGTGGTTTGCACCGCAGATTTCAGAACATTGTCCGTAGAAAACTCCAGGGCGAGATGCAATAAAGGCAGTTTGATTTAGTCGTCCGGGGACTGCGTCTATTTTTACGCCTAAAGCAGGGACGGTTCATGAGTGAAGCACATCTTCTGCTGAGACTAGTACACGAATTGGTGACTCCATGGGAACTACTATTCGGTGGTCAGTTTCCAACAGCCGAAATTGTCCAGGGACAAGATCTTGGGTTGGGACTATATATGAATCAAATCCTAAGTCTTCATAGTCCGTATATTCATAGCTTCAGTATCATTGGTGGCCTATGGCTTTAATGGTTAAGTGGGGGTCATTAATCTCATCCATTAGATATAGAATTCGTAAAGAGGGGAGGGCGATTATAATTAAAATAACAGCTGGTAGAATAGTTCATACGATTTCAACTTCTTGGGAATCTAAAATATATTTGTCAGTAAGTTTGGTTGATACTATGCAGATAATAATATAAAGAACTAGCACGCTAATTAGAAGGACAATTATTAAAGCGTGGTCGTGGAAATGTAAGAGTTCTTCTATAACAGGGGAGGCCGCGTCTTGCAATCCTAGTTGGGAGGGATGTGCCATTTAGCTCTGGGCTAAGACACGCGGGGGTTTAACCCACAATTTTGCCTCGACAAGGCAAGGTAATCGTTTTACTAGTGTCTTATTTAAGGAAGTGGCAGAGTGGTCATGCAGTTGGCTTGAAACCATCTGACGGGGGTTCGATTCCTCCCTTTCTCGTTATTTTGCTTGAACTTGTACAAAAGCCGGCTCTTCAAAGGTGTGGTAAGGAGGAGGGCAGCCATGCAGTCATTCTACGTTTGTTATAGCAAGCTCTACTGACGATACTTCTCGTTTAGCAGCGAATGCTTCTCATAGAATAAACAGGAACATAATGACAGCAACGAGAGAAATTAATGATCCAATTGATGACACTGTGTTTCAAAGAGTGTAGGCGTCTGGGTAGTCAGAGTATCGTCGTGGTATTCCGGCTAGGCCTAAGAAGTGCTGTGGAAAGAAAGTTAGGTTGACCCCTACAAACATGACTCCGAAGTGAATTTTAGTTCATGTGCTGTGCAAGGTGTAGCCTGAAAATAAGGGGAATCAGTGCACGAATGCGGCTATGATGGCAAATACAGCTCCCATTGATAAAACATAATGGAAGTGTGCAACTACGTAGTAGGTGTCATGAAGGACAATGTCTAGGGAAGAATTAGATAGTACAATTCCTGTTAGACCCCCTACCGTAAAGAGGAAAATAAATCCTAGGGCCCAGAGAAGTGGGGTTTCTCATTTAATTGACCCGCCATGTAATGTAGCAAGTCAACTGAATACTTTAACCCCAGTTGGAATGGCAATAATTATTGTTGCGGAAGTAAAGTATGCTCGAGTATCTACGTCCATTCCAACAGTGAACATGTGGTGGGCTCAAACAATAAAGCCTAGTAGTCCAATGGCTATCATTGCTCAGACCATTCCTATATATCCAAAAGGCTCTTTTTTCCCTGCGTAGTAAGCTACAATGTGCGAAATCATGCCAAAGCCGGGGAGGATAAGAATATAAACTTCGGGGTGGCCAAAGAATCAAAAGAGGTGTTGATATAGGATGGGGTCTCCTCCTCCTGCGGGATCAAAGAAAGTTGTATTTAAATTACGGTCTGTGAGTAATATAGTAATTCCGGCGGCTAAAACTGGCAATGAGAGAAGTAGAAGCACAGCAGTCACAAGTACGGCTCATACAAATAGCGGAGTTTGGTACTGGGAGATTGCTGGTGGTTTCATATTAATAATTGTGGTAATAAAGTTAATTGCCCCAAGAATTGACGAAATTCCTGCAAGATGAAGAGAGAAAATAGTTAGGTCAACAGAGGCCCCGGCGTGGGCAAGATTGCCTGATAGCGGGGGGTATACTGTTCAACCTGTCCCTGCTCCGGCTTCTACGCCTGAAGAGGCTAGTAAAAGAAGGAAAGAGGGAGGAAGAAGTCAGAAGCTTATGTTGTTTATTCGTGGGAAAGCCATGTCTGGTGCTCCAATCATTAGGGGCACTAATCAGTTTCCAAATCCTCCGATTAGGATAGGCATTACTATGAAGAAAATTATTACGAAAGCATGCGCGGTAACGATGACGTTATAGATTTGATCGTCTCCAAGAAGCGCACCAGGTTGGCTTAGCTCTGCCCGAATCAGAAGACTCAGCGCAGTCCCTACCATTCCTGCTCAAGCACCAAACACTAAATAAAGGGTGCCAATATCTTTATGATTAGTTGAGAAAAATCAACGTGTAACTGCCACAGGTAGGATGGCCGAAGGTTTAGGCGGCGGATTGTAGCTCCGAGAACAGAGGTTTAACTCCTCTTCTTACCAAGAAGCTCTGTGGTGAAGTTCATGTCAGGTTGCAAACCTGAAGACGTAGGCTAACGCCTACCGGGGCTTTCCCCGCCTTTGTCCCCGGACGGCGGGGAAAGTAGATGGATGCTCGCTGGTTAGGGCGCTTAGCTGTTAACTAAGATTTTGTAGGATCGAGGCCTTCCCATCTAGAAAGGCTTTAGCTTAATTAAAGTGTCTGGGTTGCATTCAGAAGATGTGGGATAAAATCCTGCAAGTCTTATCAGGGGCTAGGAGATTTTCACTCCTGCTAGGAGCTTTGAAGGCTCACGGTCTATATGCTATCCTAAGCCCCTAGGCTAGAAGAGCTAGTACTGAAGGGGTGAGAGGTAATAAAGAGGTGGCCAGTATAACGACGGTGGCCAAAGGTATTGTTGGGCCTTTAGCCTCGGTTCGTCATGGGGCGGAGGAGTTAATTGTATAGGGGGCAAGGGTAAGGGTCATTGCGTATGTTAGTCGAAGGTAAAAGTACAAGCTTAAGAGGGCTGTTAAAGCAATGACTGTGGCTGTAAGAGGAAAACCTTGGTTGGAAATTTCTTGTAGAATTAGTCATTTTGGCATAAACCCTGTTAAAGGAGGAAGACCCCCCAATGAAAGTAAAATAAGGCAGGCCAGTGCGGTTAAAGCGGGGGCCTTAGTTCAGGCTGAGGCTAAGGTAATGGTTTTAGTTGAGTTTACTTTCTCTAGGGTGAGGAAAGCCGCGGCCGTTATAACAATGTATGTAATCAAAGCCAGAAGGGTCATGTTGGGGGCTATCTGGGCTACTAAAATTATCCATCCTAGGTGGGCTACTGATGAGTAGGCCAAAACCTTTCGGAGTTGGGTTTGGTTTAGGCCCCCCCATCCTCCAACCAGGGTAGAGCAGATTGCTAGGGCAGTTAGAAGGTAAGGGTGTGCATTTTCTGCTACCTGTAAAATAAGTGCGAAGGGGGCGAGTTTTTGCCAAGTTGACAGGATCAAACCTGTGGTGAGGGTGATGCCTTGTAAAACCTCTGGGAGTCAAAAGTGCATGGGGGCTAGCCCGATCTTTAGTGCTAGTGCGGTAATTGCGATTGTACAAGCGATGGGGTTAGTCAGTTGGGTAATATCTCATTGTCCTGAGACCCAGGCATTTGTTGTGCTGGCAAACAAGATTATTGCAGCTGCTGTGGCTTGGGTCAAAAAGTACTTAGTTGTGGCTTCAACTGCTCGGGGGTGGTGCTGGTGGGCTATAAGTGGAATAATGGCAAGGGTGTTAATCTCTAGGCCTATCCATGCTAGGAGTCAGTGGGAGCTAGCAAAAGTTAGGGTGGTTCCTAGTCCTAGGCTAAACAAAAGAACAGTGAGTACGTAGGGATTCATTAGTAAGGGAAGGATTTTAACCAACATGTTCGGGGTATGGGCCCAAAAGCTTGTTTAGCTGACATTACTAGAAAGTGGTGTAGTGGAAGCACCCAGAGTTTTGATCTCTGGAGGATGGGTTCGAGTCCCTTTTTTCTAAGGAGCCGGGGGGAGTCTAACCCCCTTGGTTCACTCTATCAAAGTGGCCCTTAGGCGTTCAGGCACAGCTCCTGGGGTGTCTTATAGCTGGGGCGGGAGGCCTGCAGTTCCTACGGGCAGGGCAATATGCCAAAGAATAAGGGCTAGGGTAAGGGGTAAAAAGTTTTTTCATACTAAGTGCATGAGCTGGTCATATCGAAATCGGGGGTATGAGGCCCGTACTCATAAAAATACGGCGGATAGGAGGGCGGCTTTAATTATAATGCTGATTGTGGTTAATTCTGGGAGGGAGGGAAAGTGGGAGGCTCCTATGAATAAGATGGCAGACAGAGTGTTCATAAACAGGATGTTGGCGTACTCTGCTAGGAAAAATAGCGCAAAAGGCCCCCCTGCATACTCTACATTAAAGCCTGAGACCAACTCCGATTCTCCTTCGGTGAGATCAAAAGGGGCTCGGTTCGTCTCCGCTAGTGTGGAAATATATCATATTGCTGCTAAAGGTCAAGCGGGGGCGAGGAGTCAAATTCCCTCTTGGGCCGTACTAAATATGGATAAAGTGAAGCCTCCAGTAAATACGATTGTGCAAAGAAGAATGAGGCCTAGGGCAACTTCGTAGGAAATAGTTTGAGCTACCGCTCGTAGGGCTCCAATTAAGGCATACTTAGAGTTTGATGCTCATCCTGAGCCCAAAATGGAGTATACGGCTAAGCTAGACAATGCTAAAATAAAAAGCATGCTAAGACTCAGGTCCGTGACTGGGTGGGGGAGGGGAAGGGGTGCCCATAGGGTTAGAGCAAGTGTAAGGGCTATGGTAGGAGTGGCTAAAAACAAGAAGGGGGAGGATGTAGAAGGTCGGACTGGCTCTTTAATAAATAGTTTAACTCCATCGGCGATTGGTTGAAGGAGCCCGTAGGGACCAACCACATTTGGTCCTTTGCGCAGTTGTATATATCCTAGTACCTTTCGTTCAATCAGGGTTAAGAAGGCTACTGCTAGAAGAACCGGGACAATATAAGCTAGGGGGTTAATAATATGGACTATAAGAATGTGAAGCATAGCTGGGGAGAGGATTTGAACCTCTGAGGCGGAAGGCTTAGGCTTCCTGCATTTACCGGGCTCTGCCACCCCAGCATGCCTTTTTCTCGGGCTGGGATGTAGCTTCCCTTTGTCTGTTTTAGTTGATTTCAACAGGTCGGGGGGAGGCGTGCCTCTGGCATGGGCCTCATCATTCCGGTCCTTTCGTACTAGGAAGGACAGCATCACAGATAGAAACTGACCTGGATTACTCCGGTCTGAACTCAGATCACGTAGGACTTTAATCGTTGAACAAACGAACCCTTAATAGCGGCTGCACCATTAGGATGTCCTGATCCAACATCGAGGTCGTAAACCCTCTCGTCGATATGGACTCTGGGAGGGGATTGCGCTGTTATCCCTAGGGTAACTTGGTCCGTTGATCGGCGTAAGCCGGATCATTAATTGGTCAAACATTTTGTGACTTAGAATTGTAGTTCTTGGTTTTAGGGTGTTCCCCTATCCTCTCGGGGGCTTCGTTTTCCCCCGTGGTCGCCCCAACCGAAGACGTTTGTACCAGGGGTATGTTGTTTGGAGTTCCGTTGACATGGTTACTTTTCATAGTTGGTGGGCGTCTAAAGCTCCATAGGGTCTTCTCGTCTTGTGTAAGTATGTCCGCTTCTGCACGGGCAGATCAGTTTCATTGACTGGAAAAAAGAGACAGTTAAACCCTCGTTATGCCATTCATACAGGTCTCCATTTAAAAGACAATTGATTGCGCTACCTTTGCACGGTTAAAATACCGCGGCCGTTAAACTTTTGGTCACAGGGCAGGCGGGACCTCCTATATGGTTGGGTTCAGGAGGCGATGTTTTTGGTAAACAGGCGAGGTTTAGGTTTGCCGAGTTCCTTTTTTTTCTTTAAGTCTTTCCCCTGTAATTGGGCACTCCTGTGTGGGGGTAACGATTGGGTTTTGCGTGCTTTCCTTGGCTTAAATGTGCGGTTATGCATTTCCCTCTGTTGTTGGGTTCGTTAATTGTCGATGGTGGGTCCGATTCGACTTACACATGTGCGGGGAGAAGTTCATTCTTCTTATTACTCGTTCTAGCAGGATTTCTTCTATGAGGGCATAGAAAGGCTCAGTATAGATTAGGGGCATTGTTAGCAATTCTAATGTTATAATAGGCTTTAGATGTGGTTTGAGCTTTAACGCTTTCTGTGCGGGTGGCTGCTTTTAGGCCCACCGAAACTTATGGCCTTTGTCAATTATATTTCTTAGCCTCCTGTTAAGGTTGTGTCCTTGGTTAAGGGAGCTGTACCTCCTTTAACTAACTCCCGCGGTTATCCTTGTGCCTAGTTTGAGTAGGACTGTTGTGGTCAAGGGTCTTGCGGGGCTGAACTTCTATTCATTTCTTGAGCAACCAGCTATAACCTGACTCGGTAGGTCTTTCACCTCTACTCGGGGATCTTCCCACTCTTTTGCCACAGAGACGGGTTGGCCCCATAATGGGCTGTCCCGGAGTAGCTCGTCCGGTTTCGGGGTTCCAAACTAGAGGGCTCTTCGCTTGGGGTTACTGGCTAGATCATGATGCAAAAGGTACGAGTTTTAGCCTCTGCTTTTATTTACTTTAGTGCGCTATTTCAGCTCTCTTTCAGCTTTCCCTTGCGGTACTTTTCTTATAGCTTCATTAGTCCTTTTCTGTCGCCCGTACTAGGGTGGTCGAATGATTTAGTTGATGTTGTCAGTTTTTGGTGGTTGGGTTATGTTGTCAATTTTAGTTTTAATGGTTTGAGCTAGCTGTTTAGTTCAGGGTGATCCAACTTGCATGGATGTCTTCTCGGTGTAAGGGAGGCGCTTAACTGTCTCAGCCACACCCTGGTTATTCCAAGTGCACCTTCCGGTACACTTACCATGTTACGACTTGCCTCCCCTTATAGCTTTTGCTGTGTTATATACTATATATAGATGTTGTCGGGGAGAGTGACGGGCGGTGTGTGCGCGCTTCAGAGCCGGCTTCAGGGGGGCGCTCTATTCTCCCCTTACTGCTAAATCCACCTTCAAGTCACCGGTTTCAGGTGACTCTTCGTTATTTAATCTGCTTCAGATAATGTAGCCCATTTCTTCCTACTCCGTACGCTACACCTCGACCTGACGTTCTGGGCATTGCCCATCCTGCTTACTGTGACTCCTTCACAGGGTAAGCTGGCGACGGCGGTATATAGGCGGGAAAAGCAAGGAGTAGTGAGGTTGAACGGGGGTTATCGGTTCTAGAACAGGCTCCTCTAGGGGGGTCTGAAGCACCGCCAAGTCCTTTGGGTTTTAAGCTGGCGCTCGTAGTGCCCAGGCGGATACTTGTTGTGGGGAAGTATCTAAGTTTACGGCAGGGCATAGTGGGGTATCTAATCCCAGTTTGTGCCCCAGCTGTCGTGGGTTCTGGTAATGTAATAGTAAAGTTACTTTCGTTTAAGGGGTTCGATCCCTCAGGTGCGTATAACAGCCTAGGGGGTCTTTGGCTTTAGTGTTGTGTGTTCCATAACCACTCTTTACGCCGGGTTTATCAGCTTGGGTCTCTCGTATAACCGCGGTGGCTGGCACGAGTTTTACCGGCCCTCTTAACCCTGACTAAGTCAAGTTTTCACTTATGGCTTAATGTCTATCACTGCTGAGTTCCCTTGGGGGTGTGGCTAAGCAAGGCGTCTTGGGCTAATGTGTTGTGCCTGATACCTGCTCCTTGTCTCCGGACGGGAGATTGAGGGCATTCTCACAGGGGCGTGGAGGCTTGCATGTGTAAATTGGGTTAAAGCTGATAATAAAGTCAGGACCAAACCTTTGTGCTAGTGGGGCTTTCTAGGGCCCATCTTAACATCTTCAGTGTTATGCTTTGCTTAAGCTACGCCAGC